CCATCGAGATGTCTTATTTAAGGGGAAAGAGTGGGCGATTTTAGGTGAGATGGCCCTGAAGAAAGAACCAGATGCCTGTTAAAGTTCATTGAATAGCTACCCCCACAAGACATGGGCCCGGAGCGAGAAGAGGGATCCCTGTCTGAAGGGTTGCTGGTTTCACGCGGCATGGTGACCAAGCTCGTGATCTAGTGGAGGGGATATGCATGTTGGCGAGGACGGATTTGACTTGAATGCACTATGTACGATCAATAATTGAATGTACTATGTACTATCATGCATGTTTGTGTACCCGCTTATATGCATGGGGCATATAATATAATGTACTATATACATATTATGTCCTTATTACATTAATGTTATGTCCCCCCCCCCATTCGGAGTAGTAGGGTCATATGTTGTGTGTTGTACATATGAGGTCAGGTGTGTTGATGGTTGTAGTTATTTCTAATGTTAGGCTAGAGTGTAAAGTCAGTGTTAAGTTGTTGCAAGTTTTAGTGAATTTGATACTGAGAAGGCTCTTTGCATTTGTGGAGCTATATTAATAGTATTCAGGGAGTAGTTTAAATAGAACTTCAGCTTTGGGTGTTGGTAGTGGGGCTATAGCCTCTTCCCTGAGTCTTGGGGAGGTTGGTTGTTCTCCTTTTCTGGTTTACAAGACCAGTGTATTTAGTATACTACAAAGACTTGTCTTCATTTTAAGAGATTATTTTCGATTATGCTGGCCGTTGGTATTAGCACTAGGATGAGGAGGAAGTATGTGATAGATGCTAGTTGTCCAATGATAATATATGGGTGTTCGACTGGCTGTCCTCCAATCCATGTGAGTGTTAGCAGGTTTGCTACTAGAATTCAGAATAGGCATTGGCTGAATGGCCGGAACATCATACTTCGTTGTTTGGATGTATGTAGCAGGGGCATGAGAATGAGGATTAGGATAGAGAGAACTAGGGCTAGAACCCCTCCTAGTTTGTTAGGAATTGATCGTAAGATTGCGTATGCGAATAGGAAGTACCATTCAGGCTTGATGTGGGGAGGTGTGTTGAGTGGGTTTGCTGGGGTGTAGTTGTCTGGGTCCCCGAGGAGGTCGGGTGCGAATAGTACTAATAGTATTAGGGCTAGGATTAATAGTAGGGCGCCTAGGATGTCTTTAATGGTGTAATAGGGGTGGAATGGGATTTTGTCTGTGTCTGATGAGATTCCTGTTGGGTTGTTGGATCCTGTTTCGTGGAGAAATAATAGGTGGACTATTGCAAGTGCTGCGATAATGAATGGGAGGATGAAGTGAAATGCGAAGAATCGGGTGAGGGTTGCTTTGTCTACTGAGAATCCCCCTCAAATTCACTCAACCAGACTTGTACCAATGTATGGGATTGCTGAGAGAAGGTTGGTGATGACTGTTGCCCCTCAGAATGATATTTGTCCTCATGGCAGTACGTATCCTATAAATGCTGTGGCTATTACTGCGAATAGTAGGATTACTCCGATGTTTCATGTTTCTAGAAAGGTATATGATCCGTAGTATATGCCTCGTCCTACGTGTATATATAAGCAGATGAAAAATATTGAAGCTCCGTTTGCGTGTATGTATCGAATAATTCATCCATAGTTCACGTCCCGGCAGATGTGGGCGACGGAGGAGAATGCTGTTGTTGTGTCGGATGTGTAGTGTATTGCTAGGAATAGGCCGGTGAGGATTTGCAGGATTAGGCAGATGCCTAGGAGAGAGCCAAAGTTTCATCATGATGAGATGTTTGATGGAGCAGGGAGGTCAATGAATGCATTGTTTAGAATTTTTATTAGTGGGTGGGATTTTCGGATGTTGGTCATTGATGTTCTTGTAGTTGAATGACAACGATGGTTTTTCATATCATTGGTCGTGGTTGAATTCCACGTGAGAATAATGATACTGTACATTGTATTTATTTTAAGTGTTATTTTTGTGATTGGTTTTGTAGGGTTTTCTTCAAAACCGTCACCTATTTATGGGGGATTAGGGTTAATTGTGAGTGGTGGGGTTGGTTGCGGGATTGTGTTAAATTTTGGTGGGTCTTTTTTAGGCTTGATAGTTTTTTTAATTTATTTAGGGGGAATGATGGTAGTCTTTGGTTATACAACGGCTATGGCTACAGAGCAATATCCTGAGATTTGAGTTTCTAATAAAGTTGTCTTAGGGGCGTTTGTTACTGGTTTGTTGATAGAATTTCTTATAGTTTGTTATGTGTTGAAAGATAAAGAGGTGGAGATTGTGTTTGAGTTTAATGGTCTAGGGGACTGGGTTGTTTATGATACAGGGGATTCCGGGTTTTTTAGTGAGGAGGCTATGGGGATTGCGGCTTTATACAGTTATGGGACTTGGTTGGTTATTGTGACTGGGTGGTCATTATTAATTGGGGTTGTGGTCATTATAGAAATTACTCGTGGAAATTAAATAAGGCCATGCTGATGATAATTGTGATTAGGAAGGAGAGGAAATATAGTTTGATTAGGCCTTTTTGGTTTGTGACTGTGATGGATGCTTTCATCTGGATAAGTGAGGTGGTTTTTGGTAAAATGTTTTCTAGTCAGATTAGGTCTAGGAGAGAGGATGCTAGTTTTTGGCTTATCGTTAAGTTTGTGTAAGAAGCTAGGCGATGTATGATTACAGGGAAATATCCTAGCATGTTGGAGAATTTGAAGGCGTTTGAGGGGTAATTGAATTTTAGGTTTTGAGTTATGTTGCTGACTTCTAGGGCTAGGATAAAGCCTAGGACTGTGACTATAAGGGCTGTTGTTTTTAGGTAGTAAGGTATAGTTATCTGGGGAATTGTTATTGGGGGGATGCTATTAGAGATAATAAATCCTGCAAATACACTTCCGATTAGCAAGCGTTTGATAGAGTTAATTAAAAGGGGGTTGTTTTCATTGATGATAATCAAGGTGGGAAATCGGGGTTGTCCTAGGAGTGCGAAGAAAATGATTCGGGTGCTGTAGATGGCTGTGAATGAGGTGGCAATTAGTGTTATTAATAGGGCTCAGGCGTTGGTATATGACGTATTGGCGGCTTCGATGATTAGGTCTTTGGAATAAAATCCTGTGAGGAAAGGCATTCCTGTTAGTGCGAGGCTACCAATAATAAGGGCTGTTGTGGTAAATGGTATGGCTTTGGATAGGCCTCCTATTTTTCGAATGTCTTGTTCGTCGTTTAGGTTGTGGATAATGGAGCCAGAGCATATGAATAGTATGGCCTTGAAAAAGGCGTGGGTGCAGATATGGAGGAATGCCAGGTAGGGTTGGTTGATGCCAATCGTTACCATTATAAGGCCTAACTGGCTGGATGTGGAGAAGGCGACGATTTTCTTGATGTCATTCTGGGTGAGGGCACATATTGCTGTAAACAGGGTGGTGATGGCTCCCAGACATAGTGTGATAGATTGGATAAATTTGTTGTTTTCTGTTAGTGGGTAGAAGCGGATTAATAGGAAGATGCCTGCTACTACTATTGTACTTGAGTGGAGTAGTGCTGAGACAGGAGTTGGGCCTTCCATTGCAGAGGGGAGTCATGGGTGGAGGCCAAATTGAGCGGATTTTCCTGTTGCGGCTAGTACTAGTCCTATTAGGGGTACGTTAGAGTTGTCTGGGTTTAGTATGAAGATTTGTTGGAGGTCTCAGGTGTTAAGATTTGCTAGGAATCATGCTATTGCTAGGATAAATCCGATGTCGCCGATGCGGTTATACAGGATTGCTTGTAGGGCTGCTGTGTTTGCGTCTGCTCGTCCGTGCCATCATCCGATGAGTAAGAATGATATAATTCCGACGCCTTCTCAGCCAATAAATAGTTGGAAGAGGTTGTTTGCAGTGACAAGAATGAGTATTGTGATAAGAAACAGGAGTAGGTATTTAAAGAATTGATTAATGTTGGGGTCTGAGTGTATGTATCATATTGAGAATTCTATAATAGATCATGTAACGAATAGTGCTACTGGGACGAATATTATTGAAAAATAATCTATTTTAAAGCTGAGTGATAATTTGAGAGTTTGGATGGTCAATCAGTGTCAATTTGAAATGATTATTTCTTGTCCTGTATGGATAAATATTATTGTGGGGATTATGCTGGTAATGAAGGCGCATGAAATGGCTGTTTTTACGTAGAATGGGTAATTGGGGTTTTTATGGGTGTTGAGGCTTGTTATTATGATGGGTAATGTTAATAAAAACAAGGTGGTTAGTATAAGTGAAGGGAATATGTTTATTACTTTTATTTGGAGTTGCACCAATTTTTTGGCTCCTAAGACCAACGGATAACTACCATCCTTTAAAAGTTTGAAAAAGCCATACTGTTAGGCATGGGGGCATAGAATTAGCAGTTCTTGCGTGCTTTTTCGGTAAATAAGAAGGCAAGTGGGCTTCTATTGTTAGATTCACAGTCTAATGTTTTTGTTAAACTATATTCACAGTACAGGGGCCCTAGAATAATTTTTGGGTTTAGAGATAGGAGTAATAGAGGTAGGATATGTAATGATATGAGTGCATTTTCTCGTGTGAAGGATGGTGAAATGTTGTTGATGTGGTGGGTGTGTTTTCCTCGTTGGGTTATGATTAGTATATATAAGGAGTATAAGGCAGTAATTACTATGTTTGCTCCCATTAGGATGATTGTGGTGTTGGATCATGAAAAGGTTGATATTACTACTAATAACTCTCCGATTAGGTTAATTGTAGGGGGCAGGGCTAGGTTGGTTAGGCTAGCTAGTAGTCATCAAGTGGCTATTAGTGGAAGTAGGGTTTGTAGGCCTCGAGCTAAGATTATAGTTCGGCTGTGGACTCGCTCGTAGTTGGAGTTTGCTAGGCAGAAAAGTATAGAGGATGTGAGGCCATGGGCAATTATTAGGGCGGTAGCTCCTATATAACTTCAGGGTGTTTGAATAAGGATGGCTACAATAACAAGTGCTATATGGCTTACAGAAGAATATGCAATGAGGGATTTCAGGTCTGTTTGGCGAAGGCAAATTGAGCTGGTCATAATTATGCCTCATAAGGATAGTATGATAAATGGATATGCTATGAAGTCAGTTACTGGGTTTAAGAGTAATGTGATTCGTAGCATGCCATATCCTCCCAGTTTTAATAGGATTGCTGCAAGAACCATGGAACCTGCAATAGGGGCTTCTACATGGGCTTTAGGTAGTCAAAGGTGAAGGCCATATAGTGGTATTTTTACTATAAAAGCCATCATACATGCTAACCATATGAAGATATTAGATCAAGAGTTAGATATAGGTTGTGTTCAGTACTGGAGTATTAGGAAGTTTAGGGACCCTATTGTGCTTTGAATGTAGACTAGTGCAACTAGCAAAGGTAAGGAGCCTGTAAGTGTGTAGAATAAGAAGTAAAGTCCGGCGTTTAGACGCTCTGTTTGGTTTCCTCATCGGGTGATGATAATAAGTGTTGGAACTAGTGTTGCTTCGAATAGAATATAGAAGAAGATTAGTTCTATGGCAGTGAAGGTCATGATTAGGAACAATTGTAGTAGGATTAGTATGGTGATAAATAGTTTTTTTCGGGTTAGGTTTTCTTTTGATAAGTGGTGTTGGCTGGCTATTAATATTAGGGGGAGGAGTCACATAGTTAGAATCAATAGTGGAGTGGATAAAGAATCAGAGAAAAATACTAATGAAAAGTTGAGGCTGTTGTCGCCGAATTGATTTATAAGGAGTAAGCTTGTAAGGCTAATTAGCAGGCTGTGGGCTGTAGAGTTAATCCAGATTATGTTGTTTTTTGATAATCAGGTCAGAGGTATAAGTATTATTGTTGGGATGATGTACTTTAGCATTTAAGTAGGTTAAGATTTTGCACATAGTCAGTACCATATGTGTTGGATACTATTACTAGCAGAGATAGACCTAGTGCCGCTTCGCAGGCTGCGAAGACCAGTAAGATGATAGGTATTATGCTGGCTAGCGTGAAGTGTAAATTAAGAATTGTTAGGGCAGCCATAACGAATAGGGACAGTATCATTCCTTCTAGGCATAGGAGGGAGGATATTAGGTGGGATCGATATATTAGCAACCCTACAAGAGAGACTGCGAATGCTATTATAATATTTATGTATACTAGGGACATTTGGTAATTATGAGTTTGATCATAATCTAATGAGTCGAAATCATTTATTTTATTTTAAACTAAATACCATATTCAGTCCATTCTAGTCCCTTTTGAGTTCATTCATAGGCTAGGCTCACAGCTAGCAGAATGATCAGGAAGAGGGCCATGGTAAGTATTGTATTCAAGTTGGTTGTTTGTGAGGCTCACGGTAGTGGAAGGAGGAGTGCAATTTCTAGGTCAAATAGGAGGAATGTAATGGCTACTAGGAAAAATTTTATGGAGAAAGGAAGGCGGGCTGACCCTATAGGGTCAAATCCGCACTCATATGGGCTTGTTTTTTCTGAATATGCATTTAGTTGAGGGAGTCAGAATGCGATGATAACAAGTAGGGTGGCTAGTGTAAAGTTAGTTAGGAGGGCTAGTATCAGGTTTATTATTCTTTTTCGGGTTAGACCGAAACTAGCTGATTGGAAGTCAGCTGTACTGCTTGATACTAAAAGAATATGAGCCTCATCAATAGATTGATACATAGAGGAAAAGTCAGACTACGTCTACAAAGTGTCAATATCAGGCAGCGGCCTCAAAGCCGAAATGGTGGTTAGAGGTGAAATGGAATTTTAGTTGGCGGAAGAAGCAGACAATTAGGAAGGTAGACCCAATAATTACATGAAGACCGTGGAAGCCTGTGGCTACGAAGAAAGTTGAGCCGTACACCCCGTCTGAAATAGTGAAAGGTGCTTCATAGTATTCTGAGGCTTGTAGTAGTGTGAAATACACTCCTAGCGTAATGGTAATAAATAGGGCCTGTAGCATATGGTTTCGGCTCCCTTCTATTAGGCTATGGTGGGCTCAGGTGATAGAGACTCCTGAAGCTAATAGAACGGAGGTGTTGAGTAGTGGAACTTCCAGGGGGTTGAGCGGATTAATGCCTGTTGGGGGTCAGCAACCGCCCAGTTCGGGTGTGGGGGCAAGACTTGAGTGGTAGAATGCTCAGAAGAATCCGGTGAAGAATAGGACTTCAGAAATAATGAAGAGAATTATTCCATAGCGGAGGCCTTTTTGAACGGCTGAGGTGTGGTGTCCTTGGAAAGTGCTCTCTCGGATAATATCTCGCCATCATTGATATATTGTAAGTATATTAGTTGTCAAGCCAAGCATTAGTAGGGCTGTTGAGTTGAAGTGGAATCATATAATTAAGCCGGATGTTATTAATAGGGCGGATAAGGCTCCCGTAAGAGGTCAAGGGCTTGGGTTTACTATGTGGTAAGCATGAGTTTGGTGTGTCATTATGTGTTGTCGTGCAGATATAAGCTGACTAGGAGGGTGAATACGTAGGCTTGGATTATAGCCACTGCAAATTCTAGAATTGTAAGAAGGACTAAGATGATGAATGTAATGAGAGCTGTTGTTATGCTGATGCTTATTAGTGCAAGTGTAGCTCCTCCGATTAGATGAATTAACAGGTGTCCTGCAGTAATGTTGGCTGTTAGTCGTACGGCGAGAGCCACTGGTTGAATAAAAAGGCTGATAGTCTCGATAATAACTAGCATTGGGATCAATGGGGTTGGTGTTCCCTGTGGTAGAAAATGGGCGAGTGATGCTTTAGTTTTGTTGCGGAAGCCTGTAACTACGGCGCCTGCTCATAGGGGGATAGCTATGCCTAGATTTATTGATAGTTGTGTAGTTGGTGTGAATGAGTGGGGTAGTAGACCTAGTAGGTTTGTTGATCCAATAAATAAAATTAAGGATATTAGTATTAATGTTCATGTTTGTCCCTTGGTATTGTGGATACTCATTATTTGTTTTGATACAAGTTGAAGTATTCATTGTTGGAGGGAAATGAGGCGGTTACTTATTAGTCGATTTGGAGTTGGGAACAGTAAGCTGGGGAATAGTACGATAAGAGTTACGAGGGGGAGGCCTAGAATTATAGGGGTAATGAAAGAGGCAAATAGATTTTCGTTCATTTTGTTTCTCAGGGGGTGTTTTGTTTTGGTATTTTTGTTGGTGTCGGTTCTGGGTTGTGGTGGAAGCTGTGTTTCGAAATTTTTAGTTGAAAGATGATGAAGAGGGCTAAGAATATTGATAAGATTATCGTTAGTCATGTTGATGTGTCTAACTGTGGCATGTCACCAAGGAGAGTATAATGCTCCCTATCTCTAACTTAAAAGGCTAGTGCTGGTACAGCTTCTTGGTGATTTTATAGTATTGATGCAGATCATTTTTCAAAATACTTTAGCGGAACTATCTCAAGGACAATAGGTATAAAGCTGTGGTTTGATCCGCAGATTTCTGAGCATTGACCATAATATAGGCCTGGTCGGGTAGACATAAGGGTTGTTTGGTTCAGACGACCCGGGATTGCGTCTGTTTTTAACCCCAGGGAGGGTACGGCCCATGAGTGTAACACGTCTTCGGAGGAGACCAGTATTCGGATTGTCATCTCCATGGGTAGTACAACTCGATTATCAACTTCTAGTAGTCGTAGTTCTCCTGGCTTTAACTCTGACGTTGGAATCATGTAGGAGTCGAAGCTCAGGTCTTCATAATCTGTATATTCATAGCTTCAGTATCATTGGTGTCCCATGGTTTTTACTGTGAGGGATGGGTTGTTGATTTCATCCATTATATATAGAATTCGTAGGGACGGGAGTGCAATTAAAATCAGGATAATAGCGGGTAGAATGGTTCAAATTGTCTCTACTTCTTGTGCATCTATTGTACTGGTGTGAGTTAGTTTTGTTGTTAGTATTAGTGAAATGATATAAAGGACTAATGAGCTAATTAAAAAGACGATTATTAGCGTATGGTCATGAAAGTGAAGCAGTTCTTCTATGATCGGAGATGTTGCATCTTGAAAGCCTAGTTGTATAGGGTATGCCATATGAGATGTACAGGGTTCTCACTTGTAACTTAACTTCGACAAAGTTATATAATGTTTTTACTAACATCTCGTTAATTGAGAGAGACATAGTGGCTATGATGTTGGCTTGAAACCAATAATAGGGGGTTCGATTCCTTCCTTTCTTATTTTAGGTTAACATACGTAGGTTCTTCAAATGTATGATATGGTGGAGGGCATCCATTTAGTCATTCCAGGTTTGTTGTGGTTAGATCTACGGTTGAGACTTCTCGTTTGGATGCGAATGCTTCTCAGATGATAAAGACTATTAGTATGACCGCTGTCAGAGAAATAAATGAGCCCATTGATGAAATGGTATTTCATATTGTGTATGCATCTGGGTAATCGGAGTAACGTCGTGGTATACCGGACAGTCCTAAGAAGTGTTGTGGAAAGAAAGTCATATTGACACCTACGAATATGATTGCGAAGTGGATTTTGGCTCAAGTGTCGTTTAGGGTATAGCCTGAGAACAGTGGAAATCAATGTACAAATCCTCCTATAATGGCGAACACAGCTCCTATTGATAGGACATAGTGGAAGTGTGCTACAACATAGTACGTGTCGTGGAGAACGATGTCGAGGGAGGAGTTAGCTAGGACAATTCCGGTCAAGCCTCCTACTGTAAAAAGGAAGATAAAGCCTAGGGCTCACATTATAGCGGGAGATCATTTGATATTACCTCCGTGAAGTGTTGCTAGTCAGCTAAAGACTTTTACTCCAGTTGGGATAGCAATAATCATAGTGGCTGATGTGAAGTAGGCTCGTGTATCGACGTCTATTCCAACTGTAAATATGTGGTGGGCCCATACGATAAAGCCCAGGAACCCAATTGATATTATGGCTCAAACTATTCCTATGTATCCAAATGGTTCCTTTTTTCCTGAGTAGTAGGTTACAATGTGGGAGATTATACCGAATCCGGGTAAAATAAGAATATATACTTCAGGGTGCCCGAAGAATCAAAATAAGTGTTGGTATAGAATAGGATCTCCTCCCCCCGCTGGATCAAAGAAAGTTGTGTTTAGGTTTCGATCTGTTAGTAGCATTGTGATGCCAGCTGCTAGTACAGGAAGTGAAAGGAGTAATAGCACGGCGGTGATTATTACGGATCATACGAATAAGGGGGTTTGGTATTGTGATATTGCAGGAGGTTTTATGTTGATAATTGTTGTAATAAAATTAATAGCCCCTAAAATTGAGGAGACACCTGCCAAGTGCAGAGAGAAGATGGTTAGATCTACCGAAGCTCCTGCGTGGGCTAGGTTACCTGCTAAAGGGGGGTATACGGTCCAACCTGTCCCTGCTCCAGCTTCAACTATGGATGATGCTAGGAGTAGTAGGAAAGAGGGAGGGAGGAGTCAGAAGCTTATATTGTTCATTCGGGGGAATGCTATGTCGGGAGCGCCAATTATTAGAGGGACAAGTCAGTTGCCAAATCCCCCAATTATGATTGGCATTACTATGAAGAAAATTATTACAAATGCGTGTGCGGTTACAACTACGTTGTAGATTTGGTCATCTCCGAGTAGGGTCCCAGGTTGACCTAATTCAGCGCGAATCAGCAGGCTTAGGGCTGTCCCTACTATGCCGGCTCAGGCACCAAATAGCAAGTACAGGGTGCCGATATCTTTATGGTTGGTTGAGAATAATCAGCGGTTAATGAACATGGGTAAAATGGCTGAGTGAGCATTAGACTGTAAATCTAAAGACAGAGGTTTGAGTCCTCTTTTTACCAGGCCTTGTGGTGAATTTACACGTTGAATTGCAAATTCAGAGAAGCAGCTTTAATTCTGCCGGGGCTTCTCCCGCCTTTTTTTTCTCGCGGCGGGAGAAGTAGATTGAAGCCAGTTGATTAGGGCATTTAGCTGTTAACTAAAGTTTCGTGGGGGTGGAGCCCACCAGTCTAGTGAGGATTTAGCTTAATTAAAGTGGTTGATTTGCATTCAATTGATGTAAGATATAGTCTTGCAATCCTTATCAGGAATTAAGTAAATTGTACTTGCTTAGGGCTTTGAAGGCTCTTGGTCTGTTTAACCTAAATTCCTATTCTAGCAGGGATAGTATTGGTGTTAGTGGTAGTAGTATGGTGGATAGTACAACTATTGTTGGTAGGAGGGTTGTTTGTTTTGTAAGGGAAAATTGTCATTTTATTTTTATATTGTTTGTAGAGGGAAATATTGTTAGTGTGGTGGAGTATGCGAGTCGTATGTAGAAATACAAGTTTAATAGTGCTGTGATTGCTATTAGGGTGGGTAAGATAATGCTATCGTTTTTTGTTATCTCTTGGATGATCATTCATTTTGGTATAAATCCCGACAGGGGAGGGAGCCCTCCTATTGATAGAAGGGTTATGAGAATTAAGACGGTTATGATAGGCATCATGTTTCACGTATGTGATAGTGACAGGGTGGTGGTGGTGGAGTTAGCTATGAATAGTATAAATATGGTTGAGGTTATGATGATGTAGATGGTTAGGTTTAGTAGTGTTATGGTGGGGTTATATGGTAGTACTGCTGTTATTCAGCCTATGTGCGCAATTGATGAGTAGGCTATGATTTTTCGCAACTGTGTTTGGTTTAGTCCTCCTCAGCCTCCGATTATAATTGATAACATTGACATGGTTAGGATCAGGTTTAGATTGATTGATGGGGAGATTTGGTATAGTACGGATATGGGTGCTAGTTTTTGTCATGTTAGCAAGATTAGGCCAGAGGACAGGGGGATACCTTGTGTTACTTCTGGGACTCAAAAGTGAAATGGGGCTATTCCCAGTTTTATGGCGAGGGCTATTGTTATGAGCATTGAGGCTACTGGGTTAAATAATTTTATTACGGTCCATTGGCCTGAGAATATCAGGTTGATAATGACGGCTATTATTAATAATATTGAGGCTGTTGATTGGGTTAGGAAGTACTTAGTTGATGCTTCCGTGGCCCGTGGGTTGTGATTTTTCATTATAATGGGAATGATGGCGAGTATGTTTATTTCAAATCCGATTCAGATGAGTAGTCAGTGGGAGCTAATTATAACGATGATAGTTCCTATTATAACAGTTGATAGAATAATAAAAAAGATGATTGGGTTTATTAGTACGGGAAGGATGTGAACCAACATTTTCGGGGTATGGGCCCGATAGCTTAATTAGCTGACCTTACTATTAGGACTTGGTGTAATTGGGAGCACGAAGAGTTTTGGGTTCTTAGGATTAGGTTCAATTCCTATAGTTCTAGAAATAAGAGGGTTTAAACCTCTATTATTTACTCTATCAAAGTAACTCTTTTGTCAGACATATTTCTTATGTTTGTGGGGGAATGCTTGATAGGAGAATGGGTAGTGATACGTGTCATATACATATGGCTAGTGTTAAGGGTAAAAAATTTTTTCATAGTAAGTGTATTAATTGGTCGTAGCGGAATCGAGGATAGGATGCTCGGATTCATAGAAAGGAGATTGTGAGTAATAGGGACTTAATGGTAAAGTTGATTGTATAGAGTTCTGGCATGTATGGGTTGTGGGATGTTCCTAGGAATAGGATTGCTGTGAAAATGTTTATTATGATAATGTTTGCGTACTCTGCTATGAAGAATAGGGCGAATGGGCCTGCTGCGTACTCTACGTTGAAGCCTGAGACTAGTTCTGATTCTCCTTCGGTGAGGTCAAATGGGGCTCGGTTTGTTTCTGCTAGTGTTGAGATAAATCATATTATTGCCAGTGGCCATGCTGGGAAAATTAGCCATGTTTGTTCTTGTGTGATGATTAGTGTGGAGAGGGTGAAGGATCCGCTTATTAGGAGCACTGACAGTAGGATAATAGCTAGTGTTACTTCGTATGAAATTGTTTGTGCTACTGCTCGTAGGGCTCCGATTAGTGCGTATTTTGAGTTGGAGGCCCAGCCTGATCAGAGGATAGAATACACAGCTAAGCTTGATATGGCTAGTATAAATAGGACTCCTAGGTTTATGTTGATGAGGGGGTAGGGTATGGGTAGGGGAATTCATATGGTTAGGGCTAGGCCTAGGGCTAAGATAGGTGCTAAAATAAACATTGAGGCTGAGGATGTGGCGGGTCGTAGTGGTTCTTTGATGAAGAGTTTAATTGCATCGGCGATGGGTTGGAGTAGGCCGTATGGGCCTACAACATTTGGGCCTTTCCGAAATTGTATGTAGCCTAGCACTTTTCGTTCTACTAATGTGAGGAATGCCACTGCTAATAGGATAGGAATAATTAGTATTAGGATATTGATTATGAACATTTTGTTAAGGAGAGGATTTGAATCTCTGGATATAAAAGTTTAAGTTTTATGCAATTACCGGGCTCTGCCACCTTAACTAAGCCCTTTTCTAGGGCAGGTTTGTTGCGTTACTAATTGAGATAAATTCATTAGTTGTTTTAAGGCGCTTAATTTTAAGTTGGCCTTATTTCTCTTGTCCTTTCGTACTGGGAGAAATACGTAATAGATAGAAACCGACCTGGATTACTCCGGTCTGAACTCAGATCACGTAGGACTTTAATCGTTGAACAAACGAACCTTTGATAGCGGTTGCACCATCAGGGTGTCCTGATCCAACATCGAGGTCGTAAACCCTATTGTCGATATGGACTCTTGAATAGGATTGCGCTGTTATCCCTAGGGTAACTTGTTCCGTTGATCAAAATTTTTGGATCAATGAGCGATAGAGCGATTTGACTTGTAGGTCTAGTCTTTAAAATCGCTCGGAGGATTTTTTATTCTCCGAGGTCACCCCAACCGAAACTGTCAGCTCATGAAGAGTGTTGTTACTCCTTAGTGGTTTGGTTTGTTTTTCTTTGGGCTGATTAGTTAAAGCTCCATAGGGTCTTCTCGTCTTATTAGTGCATTCCCGCCTCTTCACGGGAAGGTCAATTTCACTGATTGGAAGTAAGAGACAGTAAAACCCTCGTGTGGCCATTCATACGAGTCCCTATTTAGAGAACAAGTGATTATGCTACCTTTGCACGGTCAGGATACCGCGGCCGTTTAACGGTTGTCACTGGGCAGGCAGTGCCTCCAATACTAGGGATGCTGGAGGTGATGTTTTTGGTAAACAGGCGGGGTTTGTGTTTGCCGAGTTCCTTTTACTTCTTTTAATCTTTCCTTGGTGCATTCCTGTGTTGGATTAACAGTGTAATAAATAAATTATTTATTATTGGACTATTTTTATTAGCTGTTAATGGTCAGGGTATTATCAGATACTGACTTAAACTTATGCAAGGAGAAAGTGTTTCTTGTTACTCATATTAACATTATTGCTTCTATTTTGCAATAGATTAGTCCAGTATTAGGGTTAGGAGTTGGTTGTCTATTTTTGGAATTTATGGAGTTTTTATTGTTGAGCTTTAACGCTTTCTTAATTGGTGGCTGCTTTTGGGCCTACTATGGTATTGTTAGATCTTACTCTCTAGCTAAGGTTGTATCCGTTTCTAAAAGGCTGTACCTTTTTAGATTAACTTTTAAAGATACAGTGAGGTTTATTTGGACTTTTGGTATCTTTAAAGCTGAACTAAGATTCATTTTCTGGACAACCAGCTATCACCAGGCTCGTTAGGCATGTCACCACTACTTACAAATCTTCTCACTATTTTGCCACATAGACGAGTTAGTTCTTGGTAAACTGTTTGTAAGTAGCTCGTCTGGTTTCGGGTTACTTAACTAAAATTCGTTTTGTTAAGTTTGTACTAGTTAATTCATTATGCAAGAGGTACAAGGGGTAACCTTTGCTTTTTTGTACTTTTGATTTTTCTTTCATCGTTCCCTTGCGGTACTCTCTCTATAGCGCCGTATTTAATATTTCTATCTCCTATACTTTAGTTTGGGGTAAATGTTTTGTTTTATTTTATCTTAATTATTTGTTGGGGTGGGGGTTTTGGGCTAGATTTAGTTCAAGATATTCATGGTGTGTGAAATCTTCTAGGTGTAAACTGGATGCTTTATTTAAGCTATATCTTGATTTATCCAAGCACACTTTCCAGTATGCTTACCTTGTTACGACTTGTCTCCTCTCATGTGGTTAGTGCATTTAAATAGGGTTGGATGCATTATATTTACTTGAGGAGGGTGACGGGCGGTGTGTGCGTGCTTCATGGCCTAGTTCAACTAAGCACTCTATTCTTAGTTTACTGCTAAATCCTCCTTTGGTTATTAACTTTCATAATAACTTTCGTGTTGGGTATTCTTGGTGTAGAAAATGTAGCCCATTTCTTCCCATTTCATAGGTTACACCTTGACCTAACGTTTTTATGCATTGTGATTGCGCTTACTTTTGTACCTTTTTAGGGTTTGCTGAAGATGGCGGTATATAGACTGCATTAGCAAGAATTGGTGAGGTCTATCGGGGTTTATCGATTATAGAACAGGCTCCTCTAGGGGGATATAAAGCACCGCCAAGTCCTTTGAGTTTTAGGCTATTGCCGGTAGTACTCTGGCGAATAATTTTGTTAATATAATTATTTGTGTTTAGGGCTAAGCATAGTGGGGTATCTAATCCCAGTTTGGGTCTTAGCTATAGTGTGTCAGCTGTTATAGAGTCACTTTCGTTGCTTATTTTTATTGAAATTATGGCTTTTTACGGCTTAATTAAAATTTAACTCTATTTAGCGGTGTGCTTTAACACATTTTACGCCGTACTCCTGTTAGCTTGGGTTAATCGTATGACCGCGGTGGCTGGCACGAGATTTACCAACCCTTAGCTAATATAACTTAGTCAAACTTTCGTTTATGGCTTAATTTTTGTCACTGCTGTTTCCCGTGGGGGTGTGGTTAAGCAAGGCGTCGTGAGCTACAGGTGTGTGCTTGATGCCCGCTCCTCTTAGTTTCGTTGACCTAGAGGGCATTCTCACCGGGATGCGGATGCTTGCATGTGTAAGTTTATTAAGAGTTAACAGGAAGGCTGGGACCAAACCTATGTGTTTATGGAGTTGGGAGAACTCATCTAGGCATTTTCAGTGCCTTGCTTTGGTTTTAAGCTACATTAACTGTGTTGTGAAGTGATGGGTTGGGTGCTTATATAGTTACTTTATTTGGAGTGCTGATTTGAGTATTGGAAATGTGATAAGTTCGAATAAGCATCTAGGGAGAAGCATGTTAAAAATGGTGGTAAGTATTTAAGGGGGGGGTTTGATAGGAGGGGGGGAAAAATAAATAATATATTTATGTCCTGTAACCATTGACTGCAATGTCCCATGCCTACCATTATGCTGGTGCTCAAGATGCAGTTAAGTCCAGCTACAATTCATGCTCCGGGTCGGGGCCTTTGACGGCCATAGCTGAGTCCAAGCATCCCCCAAAATAAAAAAATACCAAATGTATGACAGCACAGTTATGTGTGAGCATGGGCTGATTAGACATTAGT